CCTTGGCACAGATCTAAGTTTAAATTCCTTTCTAAAGATCCAATAAAAAAGAAAAGACAAAAAAATGATTTTTGTTTTTTAACAGTTTGGGGAATGGAAGCTGAACTTCCTTTTGGTTCTCCCCGAAAAGAGCTTTCACTTTTTGAACCTATTTTTAAAAAACTAAAAAAAAAAATTAGAAAGTTGAAAAAAAATGGTTTTCTAACTCTAACAATTTTAAAAGAAAAAAGAAAACTATTTCTACATTTACCGAAAGAAACAAAAAACTGGTTCATCAAAGGTATTCTATTTCTAAAAGAAATAATAAATAAATTTTCAAAATCAAAAAGAAATCCAATTCTATTATTTGGATTTAGAGAAGTATATGAATTAAATGAAACTAAAAACGAAAAAAATTCACCAATCAATAATCGGACTATTCATAAACTTTCCACTTCAATTCGATCTATGGATTGGATAAACTATTCACTGACAGAAAAAAAAATGAAAGATCTGAATGCCAGAACAAAGACAATAAGAAATCAAATAGAAAAAATTACAAAAGAAAAGAAAAAACGATTTCTAATCTCAGAAAGAAATATTAGTCCTAACAAACTAAGTTATAATGCTAAAAGATTAAAATTAAAATCATCAAAAAATATTTTACAGATATTAAAAAGAAACAATGCTCAATTAGTCCGTAAATCATATTTTTTTATCAAAATTTTGATTGAAAAGATATATATAGATATCCTTCTAGCTATCATTAATATTCCGAGGATCAATGTACAGTTTTTTCTTGAATCACCAAGAAAAATGATTAATAAATACATTTATATGTATAATAAAAAAGAAAATAACAAAAGAATTGATAAAACAAATCAAAATACACCAATTCACTTTATCTCGATTATAAAAAAGGCATTAAATTATAGTAATTTTAATAAGAACTCGAAGATTTTTTATAACATAACCTCCTTGTCACAAGCATATGTATTTTACAAATTATCACAAGTCCAAGTTATTAACCTATATAAGTTAAGATCTGTCCTTCAATATCATGGAGCATCTCTTTTTCTTAAGAATGAAATAAAAGATTATTTTGGAGTCCAAGGAAGATTTCAGTTCAAATTAAAAGATACTAATTTTAGAAATTCTGTAATGAATGAATGGAAAAACTGGGTAAGAAGTAATTATCAATATAAATACGATTTATCTCAGATCAGATGGTCTAGCTTAATATCGCAAAAATGGCGAAATAGAATGAATCAACAGCATATGATTCAAAATAAAGATTTAAATAAATGGAATTTATATGACAAAGACCAATTAATTCATTATGAAAAACAAAATAATTTTGAAGTAGATTCATTATCGAACCAAAAAGATAATTTTAAAAAATACTATAGATATAATATTTTATTATATAAATCCATTAATTATGAAGATAAAAAAGACTCATCTATTTATGAATTACCATTCCAATTAAATAATAAGCAAGAGCTTTTTTATAATTACAAAATAGATAAAAGGAAATTATTTGATATGTCGGGAGGTATCCCTGTCAATAAGCATCTAGCAGAAGATGATATTATCGATACGGAAAAAAGCTCGCATAGAAAATATTTGGATTGGAGAATTCTTCATTTTGGTCTTAGAAAGAAAGTCGATATTGAATCCTGGATCGATACCGGAACCAAACAAAAAAAAAACCTTTTTGATTGGATGGGAATGAATGAAGAAATACTAGATCGTCCCACATCAAATTTAGAATTTTGGTTCTTTCCAAAATTTGTGATACTTTGCAACGCATATAAGATAAAATCATGGGTGATACCAATCAAATTACTTTTTTTAAATTTTAATGGAACTAAAAATGTTAGTGAAAATAAAAAAATCAACAAAAAGAAAAATAATGATCCTTTTATATCTATATCATCAAATGAAACAAAATCCATTCAATTAAAGAATCAAAATCATGAAGAAAAAGAGTCTGAGGATCAAGTAGATCTTGAATCAGTTCTAGTAAACCAAGAAAAAGATGTTGAAGAAGATTATGTAAGATCAGACAGGAAAGAGCGTAGAAAGAAAAAGCAATACAAAAGTAATACGGAAGCAGAACTTGATTTCTTGCTAAAAAGGTATTTATGCTTTCAATTAAGATGGGATGATTCTTTAAATGAAAAAATAATCAATAATATAAAAATATATTGTCTCCTGCTTAGATTGACAAATCCACGAGAAATTATTATATCCTCTATTCAAAGGGGAGAACTGAGCCTAGATATTCTAATGATTCAGAAAGATTTAACTCTTACAGAATTGATGAAAAAGGGAATATTGATTATCGAATCAACCCGTCTGTCGGTAAAAAATGATGGAAAATTTATTATGTATCAAACCATAAATATTTTATTGGTTCATAAGAGAAAACAACAAATTAATCAAAGATACAGAAAAAAAAACTATATTGATAAAAAGAATTTTACCGAATCTATCGTAATAAATCAAAGTTTAACTAGAAATAAAGACAAAAATAATTATGATTTACTTGTTCCCGAAAATCTTTTATCTTCTAAACATCGTAGAGAATTGAGAATTCTAATTTCTTTCAATTCAAAAAATGGAAATGATATAAATACAGAAATTATCAATAATAATAACATAAAAAATCACGCTCACATTATAGATAAAAGCAAACGTTTTGATAGAGATAAAAATAAACTAATTAAATTAAAACTTTTTCTTTGGCCCAATTATCGATTAGAAGATTTAGCTTGTATAAATCGCTATTGGTTTGATACCAATAATGCTAGTCGGTTTAGTATGATAAGGATACATATATGTCCACGATTAAAAATTCGGTAAAGGTCCATTTGTCATATATATCCCATAGCATATCTAATCTAATCTAGTATATGAAATATATGAAAACAAGGAGAGGTCCATATACATTGTTTTACATCCCATATTCCATTCTGATACATGGAATTCAATCATGTATCAATTTGATCTATAAATGAATCAATCCAATTTTTCGTTTTAAATTTTTAGATATAGATATAATTTTTTTTTTCTTTTGTAAGGGAAGAAATATACCATTCTTTATGTATTTCTAACCGAATAAAAAAAAATTGGATTGATTCATGTTGACAAAATTAGGAATTCCTAACGAATTGAAGATTATTGTGTATACCAAATTCAAACAAACTGACATTCTTATTTAACATTCCATTATTTATTATTACTGATCAATAAAACTATCTTAAAAAGGCGGGAGGAGGGGGATTTCATTTTATGGTAAAAAGTTCATTCATTTCAATTATTTCACAAGAAGACAAAAAAGAAAACAAGGGATCCGTTGAATTTCAAATAGTAAGTTTTACTAATAAGATACGAAGACTTACTTCACATTTGGAATTACATAGAAAAGACTATTTATCTCAAAGAGGTTTACGGAAAATTCTAGGAAAACGCCAACGACTACTGTCTTATTTGGCAAAGAAAAATGGAGTACGTTATAAAGAATTAATTAGCCAGTTGAACATTCGGGAATCAAAAACTCGTTAATTTGAAGAGTCTTTTTTTTTTATTATTTGATTTATTAGATCTTAAACTTGAATTTTGATGAACTTCTTTTCGTTTTCAGTAATTCATGGAAAAATAAATCGAGGAACCCCCTATGAATGTACCAGCTACAAGAAAGGACTTTATGATAGTCAATATGGGTCCCCACCACCCATCAATGCATGGCGTTCTTCGACTCATCCTTAGTCTAGACGGTGAAGATGTTATTGACTGCGAACCAATATTAGGTTATTTACACAGAGGGATGGAAAAAATTGCGGAAAACCGAACAATTATACAATATTTGCCTTATGTAACACGTTGGGATTATTTAGCTACTATGTTTACAGAAGCGATAACAATAAATGGACCGGAACAGTTGGGAAATATTCAAGTACCTAAAAGAGCTAGCTATATCAGAGTAATTATGTTGGAGTTGAGTCGTATAGCTTCTCATCTCTTATGGCTTGGCCCTTTTATGGCAGATATTGGTGGGCAGACCCCTTTCTTCTATATTTTTAGAGAAAGAGAGTTAATATATGATTTATTCGAAGCTGCCACTGGTATGAGAATGATGCATAATTATTTTCGTATCGGAGGAGTAGCAGCTGATCTACCTCATGGCTGGCTAGATAAATGTTTGGATTTCTGCGATTATTTTTTAACAGGAGTTGCTGAATATCAAAAACTTATTACGCGAAATCCTATTTTTTTAGAACGCGTTGAAGGAATAGGTATTGTTAGTGCAGAGGAAGCAATAAATTGGGGTTTATCAGGACCAATGCTACGAGCTTCCGGAGTACGATGGGATCTTCGTAAAGTTGATCATTATGAGTGTTATGACGAATTTGATTGGGGAGTCCAGTGGCAAAAAGAAGGGGATTCATTAGCTCGTTATTTAGTCCGAATTGGTGAAATGACGGAATCCGTAAAAATTATTCAACAGGCTTTGGAAGGGATTCCAGGGGGGCCTTATGAAAATTTAGAAACTCGAAGTTTTGATAGAGAAAGGAATCGAGAATGGAATGATTTTGAATATAGATTTATTAGTAAAAAAACTTCTCCCGCCTTTGAATTGCCGAAACAAGAACTTTATGTTCGAGTTGAAGCACCAAAGGGAGAGTTGGGAATTTTTCTAATAGGGGATCAAAGTAGTTTTCCTTGGAGATGGAAAATTCGCCCGCCGGGTTTTATCAATTTGCAAATTCTTCCTCAATTAATTAAAAGAATGAAATTGGCTGATATTATGACAATACTAGGTAGCATAGATATTATTATGGGGGAAGTTGATCGTTGAAATGATAATTGATACAACAACAGTACAAGCTATCAATTCTTTTTCCAGATTGAAATCCTTAAACGAAGTCTATGGAATTATATGGATGCTTGTCCCTATTTTGACTCTTGTATTGGGAATCACGATAGGCATATTAGTAATTGTGTGGTTAGAAAGAGAAATTTCTGCAGGGATACAACAACGTATTGGACCTGAATATGCCGGTCCTTTTGGAGTTCTTCAAGCTCTAGCGGATGGAACAAAACTACTTTTCAAAGAAAATCTTTTTCCATCTAGAGGAGATACTCGTTTATTCAGTATCGGACCATCCATAGCAGTCATATCAACGCTATTAAGCTATTCAGTAATTCCTTTTGGCTATCACTTTGTTTTAGCAGATCTAAATATCGGTGTCTTTTTATGGATTGCCATTTCAAGTATTGCTCCCATTGGACTTCTTATGTCAGGATATGGATCAAATAATAAATATTCCTTTTTAGGTGGTCTACGAGCTGCCGCTCAATCGATTAGTTATGAAATACCATTAACTCTCTGTGTATTATCCATATCTCTACGTGCGATTCGTTGAAACAAAAATTTTTCCCTATTCCCTTTTTATTTATATAGGAAGAAGGTAAAATTAATTGAATATATATCTTTATTTTTTTATTCATCATTTGAATTGATGAACTAAATTAGATAGTTATATGAGTGAAAGAAAACAGCTTCTAAATTTGCAGTAAAAAAAATCGAGACTCATTTCTTATGTACAACAGTAAAGCAGAAATAAACATAAGAAGATGAGATCATTTGTCCCAAAATTGGTTGATTAGTCATCCTGGCTTGAAAGCGGGCTCAAAGAATCAACCTTAGTGAGTTTTTACTATCATTTATATATATATATATATTACTGTAATGCTACCGAGCAGTTGAGTAAAAATAAAAATGAGTGGATGGTTAGGAACACCAAGATACATAAAAGATTAGTAATAGAATTATCCAAAATAAAAGAATATTAATTGGGGCTTTAAATTAGTAGAAATGATCAGGCAGTACTCCCCATGATTCCGATCCAGAGTACGCTCCTATCCACCAATTAAACAAATGACTATCAGGAACGAACTAATCCTTTACCTTTTTTTTTTCAGAAGGAAGAATAGGAACAAAAAAAGAATAGAATTACAATAGAAAAAGAAAAAAAAGAGATCCTTTTTCTTCTTTCTTTCCTATATCGATATTCATAGAAATCGAATTCGTGTCATAATTCATGAAATAATGGACTGTCTAATTATTTTTCGTAATCGAAAATGATAGGTTAAAATATTTATTGGTATTTCTACAAGAAGTATTTTATTGAAAGATTAAAGTTATTGCTCAAGAAAGAAAAATTGAAATTCTTAAAAGATGAGATCAATTCAGAAGTACTTTATTTTAGTATTATAACAGACAGAATTACATTGGTCAAATTTTGGAATTGGGGGGGCATCCGATAGATTTGGATCCTATTTATCCTACAAATATATCGAGATAAATAATATGATCTGGCCCTTAGATTTATTTATGGCCTTCGAGGAGCCATATGAGGTGAAAATCTCATGTATGGTTCTGTAATAGCGATGGGAACAGTGATGTCATCACCGACTATGATTATCTAACAGTTCAAGTACAGTTGATATAGTTGAGGCACAATCAAAATATGGTTTTGGGGGATGGAATTTGTGGCGTCAACCTATAGGATTTATCATTTTTTTCATTTCTTCCCTAGCAGAATGTGAGAGATTACCTTTTGATTTACCAGAAGCAGAAGAAGAATTAGTAGCAGGTTATCAAACCGAATATTCGGGTATCAAATTTGGTTTATTTTATGTTGCTTCCTATCTAAACTTATTAGTCTCTTCATTATTTGTAGCAGTTCTTTACTTGGGCGGTTGGAATATCTCTATTCCGTACATATCCGTTCCGGAGTTTTTTGATTTTGAAATAAATAAAGTAGGTAGAGTCTTTGGAACAACAATGGGTATTCTTATTACATTGGTTAAAACTTATTTGTTTTTGTTCATTCCTATCACAACAAGATGGACTTTACCTAGACTAAGAATGGACCAACTATTAAATCTTGGATGGAAATTTCTTTTACCTATTTCTCTTGGCAATCTATTATTAACAACCTCTTCCCAACTCTTTTCACTATAAAGTAATTCTTTTCTATATTTATAGTTTGTCTCAAACAAGATAAAGAAACAAATATAAAATTATTTATAGAGATTCACGATATGTTCCCTATGGTAACTGGGTTCATGAATTATGGTCAACAAACTATACGGGCTGCAAGGTACATTGGTCAAAGTTTCATGACTACCTTATCCCACGTAAATCGTTTACCTGTAACTATTCAATATCCTTATGAAAAATTAATCACATCGGAGCGTTTCCGCGGTCGAATCCATTTTGAATTTGATAAATGCATTGCTTGTGAAGTATGTGTTCGTGTATGTCCTATAGATTTACCTGTTGTTGATTGGGAATTGGAAACTAATATTCGAAAGAAACGATTGCTTAATTACAGTATTGATTTCGGAATCTGTATATTTTGTGGCAACTGTGTTGAGTATTGTCCAACTAATTGTTTATCAATGACTGAAGAATATGAACTTTCTACCTATAATCGTCACGAATTGAATTATAACCAAATTGCTTTAGGTCGTTTACCAATGTCAGTAATTGACGATTATACAATTCGAACAATTTTGAATTCACCTCAATCTTTAATCAAAATGGGCAAACCCCCTTTGATTAAAGATTGATTGAAGAGTCGTTTTTAATCATTAAACAAAGATCTAGGTTTGATCTAAAAGTCTGAAATATTTTTTTTTTTCATTTTGTTTGGTCAATAACTACAAAAGCTACAAATCCCAACTAGCGATTGGATTTGATTGATTGGTAAGAATTGCAGCGCAGCTTAATTTGGATTGAAAATCTATTAATATAGTCATAATTCTATCCATAATTATTTCTATTTCGAAATAGAAATAAAAATTAAAGTGTCAATTTTTATTTTTTTTCGAGAAAGAATGAGATTAGTCCGATAGGGGTACTACAGTAATTTAAACCTTTTAGGATTTAATTCAATTAGGAACCCATTCTAAATAAATTTTTCCTGGTCGGGTCAATAAAGTCATGAAAAAAAAAAAAAGAATTTGATTTTTTTATCTTTTATTTTACGTACAATGAATTTACCTGGACCAATACATGATTTTCTTTTAGTCTTTCTAGGATTAGGTCTTATATTAGGAGGTCTAGGAGTGGTATTACTTACCAATCCCATTTTTTCTGCCTTTTCATTAGGATTGGTTCTTGTTTGTATATCCTTATTCTATATTTTATCAAACTCTCATTTTGTAGCTGCGGCGCAGCTCCTTATTTATGTGGGAGCTATAAATGTTTTAATTTTATTTGCTGTGATGTTCATGAATGGTTCAGAATATTACAAAGATTTCAATCTTTGGACTGTTGGGAATGGTCTTACTTCTCTAATTTGTACAAGTCTTTTTGTTTTACTAATTACTATTATTTCAAATACAACATGGTATGGGATTATTTGGACTACAAGAGCAAACCAGATTATAGAGCAAGATTTGGTAAGTAATGGTCAACAAATTGGAATTCATTTATCAACAGATTTTTTTCTTCCATTTGAATTTATTTCAATAATTCTTTTAGTTGCTTTGATAGGTGCGATTGCCACGGCTCGTCAGTAATAAATCTTTTAAATTGGCAATCGCAATCCAAATCAGACTTTATTCTATGTTATCACATTTATTTTAAGATTATTCATATATAAATTCTTTTATTCGATCTATATTCCAATCTATTTTTTTTGTTTTGTACTTGTGATATTCTTATTCTAGTCAATCTAATCTGTTGATGTTAAATTGTTGTTCATTGTTCATATTGAAATAAATCGAAATCGATAAGGAGTTGGGCGATGATGCTCGAATATGTGCTTGGTTTGAGTGCTTATTTATTTTCTATCGGTATCTATGGATTGATCACGAGTCGAAATATGGTTAGAGCCCTTATGTGTCTTGAACTTATATTGAATGCCGTCAATCTAAATTTCGTAACATTTTCTGATTTTTTTGATAGTCGACAATTAAAAGGAAATATTTTATCAATTTTTGTTATATCTATCGCAGCCGCTGAAGCAGCTATCGGGCCGGCTATAGTTTCGTCAATTTATCGTAACAGAAAATCAATCCGTATCAATCAATTGAATTTGTTGAATAAGTAGTATTAATCATATAAAATATTTAGATTCATAAATTTGAATTGACATCTATAATACATAGCGTATCTGATAATGTTTACGAAAACGTAAGAAATTAAAGTATCTTGGTTCTATCTCATGAGTCGATCCGAAATTGAATAGACAAATTATGATAAATCATTGATTCATCTGGTGTCTAAATATATGATTCATTTAAAAATTTACTAGATCGAAAATTTATGACGTAAAAAAAAAAAATTATAGATCCAATGTCACATTCAGTAAAAATCTATGATACATGTATAGGGTGTACTCAATGTGTTCGTGCCTGCCCCACGGATGTATTAGAAATGATACCTTGGGACGGGTGTAAAGCTAAGCAAATTGCTTCTGCTCCAAGAACAGAAGACTGTGTTGGCTGTAAGAGATGCGAATCCGCCTGTCCAACTGATTTCTTGAGTGTTCGAGTTTATCTATGGCATGAAACAACTCGAAGCATGGGTCTAGCTTATTAATACTTTCCAGAAAAAACCACTTGAATACATTTGATTTTTTGTTTACCGACAAAAACCCGTACTCAAAAAAATAATAATAATAAAAAAAATAGATTAGGTTTTCGAGTACGGGTTTTTCTTGTCCAAGTGTATCTTGTCTTTACCACGAATTCTTTTCCTTGGTTAACAATATTTGTAGGTTTACCAATATCCGCGGGTTTCTTGATTTTCGTTTTCCCTCATAGAGGAAATAAGGTAATTAGGTGGTATACTATATTTATATGTGTACTAGAACTCCTTTTAATGACCTATGCATTCTCTTATTATTTCCAATTGGACGATCCCTTAATCCAATTGACGGAGTCTTATAAATGGATTAATTTTTTTGATTTTTACTGGAGATTAGGAATAGATGGACTTTCTCTAGGACCTATTTTACTGACCGGATTTATCACCACTTTAGCTACTTTAGCGGCTCGGCCAATTACTCGGGATTCCCGATTATTTCATTTTTTGATGTTAGCAATGTATAGTGGTCAAATAGGATTGTTTTCTTCTCAAAATCTTTTACTTTTTTTCATTATGTGGGAGTTAGAATTAATTCCTGTTTATCTACTTCTAGCCATGTGGGGGGGAAAGCAACGTCTGTATTCAGCTACAAAATTTATTTTGTATACTGCAGGAAGTTCTGTTTTTTTATTAATGGGGGCCTTAGGTATCGCTTTCTATGCTTCCAATGAACCAACATTCAATTTTGAAACATCAGCTAATCAATCATATCCTGTGACCTTGGAAATACTATTCTATATTGGATTTCTTATTGCTTTTGCTGTCAAATCACCGATTATACCCTTACATACATGGTTACCAGACACCCATGGAGAAGCACATTACAGTACTTGTATGCTTTTAGCTGGAATCTTATTAAAAATGGGAGCATATGGATTGGTTCGAATAAATATGGAATTATTATCCCACGCCCATTCTATATTTTCTTCTTGGTTGATAATAGTAGGCGCAATACAAATAATCTATGCAGCTTCAACATCTTCTGGTCAAAAAAATTTAAAAAAAAGAATAGCCTATTCTTCTGTATCTCATATGGGTTTTACAATTATAGGAATTTGCTCTATAAGCGATATGGGACTCAACGGGGCCATTTTACAAATAATATCTCATGGATTTATCGGCGCTGCGCTTTTTTTCTTGTCAGGAACAAGTTATGATAGAATACGTCTTGTTTATCTTGACGAAATGGGCGGAATGGCTACCCTAATGCCAAAAATATTCATGATGTTCAGTATCTTATCATTAGCTTCTCTTGCATTACCGGGTATGAGCGGTTTTTTTGCGGAATTGGTAGTATTTTTTGGAATAATTACCGCCAAAAAATATTTTTTAATGCCAAAAATACTAATTACTTTTGTAACGGCAGTTGGAACGATATTGACTCCTATTTATTTATTATCTATGTTACGCCAGATGTTCTATGGATACAAGCTGTTTAATGCCACAAATTCTTATTTTTTTGATTCTGGACCACGAGAATTATTTGTTTCGATTGCTATCCTTCTGCCTGTAATCAGTATTGGTATTTATCCGGATTTCGTTTTCTCATTATCAGTTGACAAGGTCGAAGCTATTCTATCTAATTATTTTTATAGCTAATTTTTTTTTATAGGTAATTATTATAATATAATTTTATAGGTAGTTATTAGTTATTATAAAATAAAAAAAAAAACGGAATTGTAATCAGATATGTTTAGCATTTGCGAGAACCTTTTGAATCACTCAAGTAATGGAGTGATTCAAAAGGTTCTCAACGACTTACCTGAAGCTTCTTATATATATGTTAAGCTGTCCTATGGTTATATTTGTCAAACTCTTTCTTCAATTCAATTAGATATTAATGTAAATGAACCATAACTATGTAGTCCTATTCCTAATAAATTAACCCCAAAATAGCATATCCAGATTATAAGAAAACCGATAGAAGCGACAATTGCAGAATTTAAACCTTCCAAATTCTTATTTGTTCGAGTATGGAAATAAATCGCGAATATGGTCCAAGTAATAAATGCCCAAGTTTCTTTTGGGTCCCAATTCCAATATGATCCCCATGCTTCATTAGCCCAGACTGCTCCTGAAAGAATACCTATGGTTAAAAAAAGAAACCCTATACTAAGAATACGAAAACCCCAATGATCTAATTGTTGAATCAATTGAAACCTGTAATAATTCCTAGAAGAAGGAAAAAAAGTATTTTTAAAAATACTTTTTTTTTCCATCATGTATTGGATCTCATCAACGGGAAATGAATCAGTTAATAAATTATTGTTTTTACCAACAATTCTTATGACTTTTCGAAATGTAATTACTAGAAGTGCTGCTGACAATAATGATCCACATAAAAGAGCTGCATAGCCCGATACCATCATACTTACGTGCATTATTAACCACTGGGATTGGAGAGCAGGTACTAAGATTTTAGATTGATGCATGTCGGTTAAAAGACCCCAAGTAGCAAAGCCTTGAGTAAAAAAAGTACTTGGTGCGGTTATTGTGCTTAAATAATTTTTATGTTTTTTAAAATATGGAACCATATGAATAATAGAGAAAATCCATGAAAGAAATATTAATGATTCGTATAAATCACTTATTGGTAAATGTCCCGAATAAATCCAACGAGTAATTAGTAATCCTGTTAGGCAGAAAAAAGTAGTTAACATGCCTTTTTCTGACGAATCATAGAGTCCCACGAATTCATTAACTAATAAGGTTAGAAAATGAATTATAATTACAATTGAAACGACCGAAAAAGATATATGAGTTAATATATGTTCTAAAGTCAAAAATATCATAAAAAAAAGGGGGGAATACTTTAATTATCCATAATTCTACATACGGAATTGAATTCATTATATGATTTATTCTATCCTTTTAATAATTAGATAATTAAAAAATAAATAATTTAAAAATGTTATGCCGCCACTCGGACTCGAACCGAGATGCTCTAGCACTGCTTCCTAAGAGCAGCGTGTCTACCGATTTCACCATGGCGGCTTGCTCAAAATTATAATAACCTTTTTTTATTCAATCGGCGAGCTTGAAGGAGTTAATTCAATGTAATATTTTTTTAGAAACATTAAAATTAATGAAAAAAAAAATTCATTTTTTTTTTTTGATTGACTAATTCTTTAAAAATTAAAAAGAGATAAGAGTCAATGAATCATAAACAAGAAAGAATTCATTTTTTTTTTAATTAAAAATAATAAATAATAATATTTTTTTTATGGAACATACATATCAATATTTATGGATTATATCTTTCGTTACACTTCCAGTCCCTATGTTAATAGGAATGGGACTGCTACTTTTTCCGGTGTCAACAAAAAAGCTTCACCGTATATGGGCTTTTCCCAGTGTTTTATTGTTAAGTATAGTTATGGTTTTTTCGACCGATCTGTTTATTCAGCAAATAAATAGCAGTTCCATTTATCAATATGTATGGTCTTGGACCATCAACAATGATTTTTCCTTAGAGTTCGGGCACTTGATTGACCCACTTACTTCTATTTTGTTAATATTAATTACTACGGTTGGAATTTTGGTTCTTGTTTATAGTGACAGTTATATGTCTCATGATCAAGGCTATTTGAGATTTTTTGTTTATATGAGTTTTTTCAATACTTCAATGCTGGGATTAGTTACCAGTTCGAATTTAATCCAAATTTATATCTTTTGGGAATTGGTTGGAATGTGCTCTTACCTATTAATAGGTTTTTGGTTCACACGACCTATTGTGTCCAATGCTTGTCAAAAAGCATTCGTAACTAATCGTGTAGGCGATTTTGGTTTATTATTAGGAATTTTAGGTCTTTATTGGATAACAGGCAGTTTCGAATTTCAGGATTTGTTTGAAATATTCAATAACTTGATTTATAATAATGATAATGAGGTTCATTTTTTATTTGTTACCTTGTGCGCTTTCCTATTATTTTCCGGTGCAATTGCTAAATCGGCGCAATTCCCCCTTCATGTGTGGTTACCGGATGCCATGGAAGGACCTACCCCTATTTCGGCTCTAATACATGCTGCTACCATGGTAGCAGCGGGAATTTTTCTTGTAGCTCGACTTCTTCCTCTTTTCGTAATTATACCTTACATAATGAAGCTAATAGCTTTGATAGGTATAATAACAGTACTATTAGGAGCTACTTTAGCTTTTGCTCAAAAAGATATTAAGAGAGGTTTAGCTTATTCTACAATGTCTCAATTGGGTTATACGATGTTAGCTTTAGGTATGGGCTCCTATCGAGCCGCTTTATTTCATTTGATTACTCATGCTTATTCGAAAGCATTGTTGTTTTTAGGATCTGGATCCATTATTCATTCAATGGAAGGTATTGTTGGCTATTCTCCGGATAAGAGTCAAAATATGGTTCTTATGGGTGGTTTAACAAAACATGTTCCAATTACAAAAATTGCTTTTTTATTAGGAACCCTTTCTCTTTGTGGTATTCCACCTCTCGCCTGTTTTTGGTCCAAAGATGAAATTCTTAATGATAGTTGGTCGTATTCACCTATTTTCGCAATAATAGCTTTTTCCACAGCAGGATTAACTGCATTTTATATGTTTCGGGTTTATTTACTTACTTTTGAAGGGCATTTAAATATTTATTTTCAAAATTATAGTGGTAAAAAAAACAGCGCATTCTATTCAATATCTTTATGGGGTAAACAGGGATCAAAAATCTTAAAAAAAAAAATGCGTTTATTACCTTTATTAACAATAAATAATAAAAATAATAATGAAAGAGCTTCTTTTTTTTGTTTTTTTTGGAAGAAAATATATCAAACTGGTGGTACTGTAAGAAAGATGACGTGTCCTTTTATTACTATTAATCATTTTGGTACTAAAAGAATTTTTTCCTATCCCCAGGAATCGGATAATACTATATTATTTCCGATGCTTGTTTTGGTACTATTTACCTTGTTTATTGGAGCTATAGGAATACCTTTCAATCAATTCAATCAAGAAGAAATTAATTTGGATATATTATCCAAACTGTTAATTCCGTCTTTAAGTCTTTTACATCAAAATCTAAATGAGTCTGTAGATTGGTATGAATTTGTAACAAATTCAACTTTTTCAGTTAGTATAGCTTCTTTTGGGATATTTATAGCGTCTTCCTTATATAAGCCGATTTATTCATCCTTACAAAATTTGAAATTCCTTAATTTGGTTGCTAAAAAAGGTCCTAAGAGAATTCTTTGGGACAAAATAATAAATGTGATATATGATTGGTCCTATAATCGTGGTTACATAGATGTTTTTTATACAATATCTTTAACAGAAGGCATAAGAAGATTGGCGGAATTAACTTCTTTTTTTGATAGACGAGTAATTGATGGAA